CGTATAATTTTTTTTACTATACCTGTTGCTGTAGCATTATAAACATTATTATTACTCTTGCTCCCGTCGGGATAAATCTGACCCCTTCCCCTGTTCCCGCCTAAGTATATAGGATATTTTAAGAAGTGAACATCTCTCTTAATAGCGGGATCTGGAGAAAGAATAGGAAAGGTAATTTCACTATATTTCTGACCAGGAACGGGGCCTACCACAAGAATATTTTTTTTTGTGGGACGATAGCTTTGAAAAGACAGATTACCTATCTTTTCTTTAATCTCGGGCGAAATACGATCGGGAGGGGCCAATTCAAAACCCTCTGGTAAAATAAGAACAGCCCCCACATTCAAAGCTCCCTTTTTACCATTAGCAAGAACTTGTTTCACTTGCATATCATAAGGAATTCGAACAACTGCTTCAAATACAGTATCGGGAAGTACCGTTTGTGGAACCTCAATATCTACGGGCTTATTAGCTAAATGGCAATTGGCACATACAATACGGCCGGTTGCTTCTCGCGGATTTTCATAACCCTGCTGGGCAAAAATAGGATATGCATTTGAAATGGGTGCTCGAATTATTATATATATCATGAGCAATACGGAAAGGGATCGAGTAATCGCTTCCTTTATCCAAGAAAAAGCATTTCTAGTTTGCATGGTCCAATCATTCTGAAAATTTTTACAATAAGATTAGGTAGGTTACTGACATCGTTCCCTATCCATGATTCTGCTATTTACTGAAATCATTTTCCTAGAATATAGGAAGAATACGAGTAGAAAGAAAAAGAATAAGTAAAATTTTGAATGTTTCGCTTTTATATACAAAAAACAAATTGGATCAGTGGATCATTTTTTCAGTCATTCATTGAATGATAAATCACTACAAGCGACGGAGATACCCGATTTAAATAACGGAAAATCCAGTATTTAAAAATTGTATCTAAAATGACTGGAAAAGTGGAAACAAGACCAGATATAATTTGATCATTCTGAGTAAATCCAAAATCTTTATAGACAGAACCAATCATTAGTTCCCAACCATGAGTTGAATGGAATCCTATACATAAATCAGTTAATAAAAGAATAGAAAAAGCTTTTATTGTGTCACTTAAGTTATATAGAAATTCCTGAACCCACGAGTTAAGAATAATGAGTTGTTGATTACCCAGAATAGAATAACCACTTAGAATAAGGAAACAGATTATATTTGTTGAGAAGTGCAAAATCGTATGGATACGATCTTGGTTGTGCGTCTTGATCAATTGGATGGTTTCTTTGTAGATTCCGATACGAAGGTTTTGTAAACGTGTTTCAGGGTATTCCTTTAGCATTTCCTCCAAGAGGAACAGTTCCTCGAACTCTATGAATTTCTTTAAAATAGTTTTTTCTTGAATGATATTCAAGAAGATTTCGGATTGTTTAGTATTCCACCAATTTGTAACCCAAGATTCCAGACTTTTCTTAAATATAAAAGAGATGCACCAGGGCAAAAAGACTATGGATGTAAGACATAGAAGGGGAATGAATGCTTTCTTTTTTGCCATTTTTCGTCTTTAATGAACTCAGCTTCATCTCATTTGTCAACTATATATGATAATAATCTTTCTATCAAGCATAAGTTCTATTCCAAGTAATAGAGCCTATATATATATCCATTTCTAATTTATTCAGAGAAATGGAATAATCTATTCTCGCTTTTTTTATTTGTAATTCGGAAGTTAGTTCTTTCCTTTAATTTGGAAAAAAGAATACAAAAGAATACAGAAATCAAATAAGAAAATAAAAGAATCCACTGCCAATTCGAATGAAGAAGAAAAATATTGTTTCAAAAGCTATCAATTAAAAATTGAAAAAATTCGAAAAATAAATGCTTTCTTAGAGAAAGCATTTATTTTTCGAATTTTTTTTATACAATTATTTCCAAAGGTACATCCAAGAATGCGGCCAAGTCCGAAGCTGTTTCGAAAACGCTGGCGCGCGGAGTCCTATCATAATAAACATCAACAGGAGTCAAGGGAATGGCCCCCTGTTCTCTGGTGTACATATAAAGGACACCAGTACGAGGTTCTGGGTTAGCGTAAAATTGGAGGGCCAGAATATCTTCTACACGGACGTGGGAAAGAATACAGCGATTTTCTCCAGGAAATCCGTAACGAAAAAACCACACCATTCCAATTTGATTATCGTAAAGATTATAACCACTACCCACATTCCAAAAAATTAGAATCCACCAATGAAAACTTACAAAGAGACCCGCGATTCCATAGAAAGTCAGCGTGGCCCCTTGTGGCAAAAAAGGAACTACAAATTCGGACGAATTGAAAGAGAAAAAATTCCTACCATAAAAACTGGAAGCTGAAATAAATAACACCCCTAATGAACCTAAAAGAGTGAAAGAAGCCCAGAAGAAATTGATTGGTTTTCGGGCCCCTGGTATAGTGTAGATCCATGTGTGTTCTTGTTCTTGGTAGCGACGCATAAGGTGTCCTGACCCCCCAAAAATGTGTTGTTGAACATGAACCAATAAACCAGCTGTTACAATTAATACTAGCCCCACTAAAGGCAAAAAAACATCTACCATAAGCATAAAATGGTACCTCAATTTTATATTAGTACCTATTCTTTTTTGTTGATTGTTAGATTAAATCCTCCTAATCTTATTAAGGCTTATATGATATTAGTATTTTCCTTTTCTCTTGTTTTTTTTTTAATGGAATAGTTATAAAAAATGGAACAGAATAACAAATCCAAGAAAATAAATTTGACTTTATCTAAAAAAATATATGAGATTTGTCCCTACTGCCCGTATCTAAAAAATCTTGTTTTTTTGAACATAAAGAAATAAAGAAGCCATTGCAATTGCCGGAAATACAAGGCCCACTAAAGGAACAAAAACGGAAGGTAAGCTTATCATAAAATGGGTACCTCAATTTTATATTTGTACCTGTTCTTTTTTGTTGATTGTTAGATTAATATTTTTGTTATATTAATTTCATATTTTGATTATTATTATATTGTAATAAAGATAGTCTATAAGCATTCGAATTCATATTCATATAGACTTATACTAAGTCTATTGAAAAAATTATACTAAGTTAAGTATAGCTAAATGAATATATATGACTATCTAGATAATAAACTAATATATATATATTATACTCTATATAGTGAGTATACATAATAAGTATAGAATAGAATAAATCAATAATAAAAAAAATGAATAAGATTTATTAAGAATCAAAAGCACAAAATAATTATTAAATATTAAGGAATGTAGAACTAAATAACTGGATGAATTTCGCCCACTATTTCTACAAGAAACATGTGTATGATAATACACCTTTTTATTATTCTTATTATTATTCTTAGTCTTTTTCTATTATTATCTTATTACTTTGCTCTTGTGTGTCATAATTTGATTTTATTTGAAGTTCAAAATTGAAAAAAAAAAAAAGGATTTTAGGGTCTGCTTTATTTTTCATTTTGAATCAAAGGAAAGAAACCATGGAACTGAAATAACTCAGTTAGAACCTCCTTTAAAAGATTACGTGGTACAATTGAATCAAATAAGCCCTTTTGGAATAAAAATTCAGCTGATTGTGAACCTTCGGGCACTTCCTTATTCAACGTTTGTTCAATTACTCTTTTACCCGCAAATGCAATGTAAGCATTTGGTTCAGCAATAATGATATCTCCCAACATGCCAAAACTAGCTGTCACCCCACCAGTAGTAGGAGATGTAAGTATCGATACATAGAATAACTTTTGATTGATTTGATAATCATATAAAGCAGAAGAGATTTTAGCCATTTGCATTAAGCTCAAACTACCTTCTTGCATACGCGCTCCTCCGGACGCACATACTATAATAAGAGGTAAAAGTTGATTGGTAGCATATTCGATCAACCGGGTTATTTTCTCACCCACTACGGATCCCATACTACCCCCCATAAACTGAAAATCCATAATACCAATTGCTACAGGAATACCGTTTAGTTGACCTGTGCCTGTTTGAACAGCCTCCTTTAATCCTGTCCTTTTTTGATAAGAATCAAGACGATTTTTATAAGGTTCCTCTTCCGAATGAAATTCAATGGGATCCAGAGAAACCATGTCTTCATCCATAGGATTCCAAGTACCAGGATCAATCGAAAGTTCGATTCTATCTGAACTGCTCATTTTCAAATGATATCCACAGTGTTCACAAATATTCATTTTTGATTTCAAAATTTTCTTATAATTTAATCCATAACAATTTTCGCATTCAATCCACAAATGCTTATATTTTTGAGTCTCATCGAGATCATTAGAACTTTCTCTTTTTGTAAAATCACTATCATTTGTATTTGTCTCATTCGTGCTAGTTATTATACTAGTACTCTTGCTTTCACCACTATTTCTGACCTTACCATAAATGTAACTATTAAACTCACTGTCATTGTATTTGTCACTATCACCTAAAATGTAACTATCAATACAGATTTGAGAACGAAGATAACTCTCAATGCAACTATTAATGTTATTATTCCAATTCGATTTCGTATCATACATGGAATAATCATCATCACTCTTAGAGCCATTCTTCAAATAGCTCGAATTCTTATAACTAGAGAAAAAACTTTCTGGTTCATTTAGAAAAGAATGATCATTGTCAATCTCCAAAATGTGATTTTCAATAGCAAAATATATGGAATAACTCTTCCTCTTACTATCCATAACTAAAAAAGTTTTATCCGATAGGAAATTCCGTATGTTCCTGAAATAATCAACATTGCTGTAACTAGAATTCTCACTATTCCAACTATGAATGTTTTTATCCATATCAGTTAAAATTGGGAGGTCTTCACTTACACCGGTATTTTCATCAATAGGACCAAAACTATCTAGTGATTTACTTAAACCACACCTGTATTCTAATTCTCTATTACTATGAAACAGCATTGAATTTACCCACCATTTTTTCATGGAGCTTTTTTCCTCTATTTACATGAAAATAGAATAGATGGATAGTCATTTCATGAAAAATCATATAAATACTTTCTTTTTCATATTCTATGTCATTTAGTTAATATCAATAAAAAATTATATTTAATATAATTTTAAATAGAATAAGTATATAAATCCAATCACTAAAATTAATAATTGATAATAATAACGAGCGAGTGGGTATTCAAAAAAAATTCTTTTTTTCTTGAAAACCCAGAGTCTTATTTCACTATATATGTAACTATATGTGCTGGAATTTTTTTTTTTTGAAAAAAATCGAATTTAATATTCGATTTTTAATGATTAGATTTTTTGAAATGAATAAAAAAATAAGGGGTAATCTTTATTCGGATATACAATTTATATTCAAATAGGTATATATCATGAATAAATATCATCTGGGACGGAAGGATTCGAACCTCCGAATAACGGGACCAAAACCCGTTGCCTTACCGCTTGGCCACGCCCCATTTTCGATTCGACACTAATAAATACTATTATTGGTTGTTCGTCAATTCCAGTTATAAACTTATTCTCTATAGAATAATTTGTTGCTAGGATTTTGATATGCATAGATATCGAATTAAACTGAATTTATTGATCATTACAATTTATTGATCATTACATAGAATTCAATTAAGATATTGTATGAAAGTATGATTTCTTCTATTTTTGATTTCAGAATGCAAAGATTTTGAACTGGATAAGTTCAAATCAAAAAAGGATTGGGGGGTCTGATCTTATTTGATTCATTTTTTTCGTTTTATTACTCATTTAGTAATATTCATTATAGATATTATAGATATGAATATTACTAAATGGGTAATAAATATGAATTCAATATTTGAATTATTTATATTTCAATTAATATCCATTTTTAAAATGATTTTCTATTTTATTATTCTTATAGAATATAATATATTCTAGAATATATTTCTTTATAACTTTTTTATAAATATATTTCTTTATAATTCTTTGATTTTTTCTTTAATTTTAATATTGAATTCTTAATATAAAAGTATAATAAATAAAAATTATAATAATAATTAATCATATATAATTAATCATATAATATATGATATATAATATATTATAATATATAATAATATACAATAAAAAAAAATTCGAATTCAAAAAAAGCAAAAATACAATTCATTTTCTTAAAGAACAACATTTTTGTTATGCTTAATATCTTTAGCTTGGTCTGTATTTGTATTCACTCTGCCCTTTATTCAAGTAGTTTTTTCTTGGCGAAATTACCTGAAGCTTACGCTTTTTTGAATCCAATTGTAGATATTATGCCAGTCATACCCCTACTCTTTCTTCTCTTAGCTTTTGTTTGGCAAGCTGCCGTAAGTTTTCGATGAGATCTTTAATTTGAATAATGTCCTAAAAAAATTCAGAATTTATTCGAAAACAAAAATTCGAACATTTTAACATTTTCTAAGATCAGATAAGTCTTACAGTGTGAATCCTTGATTCCAATATTGAAATTTTTTGATAGACAAGAAAAATCCGGACCATCTCATCATTTCCGTTTTTTCCATTAAAAAATCAAAATCAAATTATTAGATTTGAGTCCACCACCAATACCTGGATATCGATTGTGGATATGAAAGAAAATTTTTGGTAATGGTAATAAAAGGCTCGACTCTTACTACAAATCAATTTCCTAATTTTTTTGATTTCCTCGAAATCACTTAATTTCTTAGAAACTTAGTATCAAAGGAAACATAAACATAATGTGAAATAGAAGAGAATCGATTCTCTTTCTCTGTCGTTTTTTTTTTTAATTATCTTGGAGATTTTGTAATGCTTACTCTAAAACTATTTGTTTACACGATAGTGATTTTCTTTGTTTCTCTTTTCATCTTCGGATTCCTATCTAACGATCCAGGACGTAATCCAGGACGTGAAGAATAAGAAAATCTTTTTTGTTTTATGTGTTTTCCTTCCTTGTGCTGGATTTTGAAATCTTTTTCGTTTTTCTATCTATTTTACATCTTTAACTAGTAAAAAAATGAAACAAACAAGGAAGGAAAACAAAAAAAAGAAGCTCCATAAGTTCAAAATAAAAAAATGCCAAATCATCAATCAACGGAAACGGAAAGAGAGGGATTCGAACCCTCGGTACAAAAATTCGTACAACGGATTAGCAATCCGACGCTTTAGTCCACTCAGCCATCTCTCCCCAATTCACAAAATAGAATTATTATGTTTATGTTACATCGCATAAACAAAAAGAACAAAAAGTAGGGCTTGAAAAAAGCCTTCTTTCTTTATATCTTATTTGAGATATCTTAATCTCTTTTTTTTTCGATTTGATTTCTATTCATTTTTTTATATTAAAAATTATATATTAAATTAATAATAATTTTTCTATTTTTTATTACTCCTTCTTTTGTTTTCGGGTACCGTATCTATCCAAAAAAGGAATGGAACTATGGATTTTTGCACAATGCATTTTTGTGTTATGAATTAAGTAATTTTGTCGAGATGTATCCGTCAAAATACC